TTTCATATATAAATGTAACTAATGTATCTCCTTCGTAAAGGATTTCCCCATAATGTCCATGAACGGTTGCTCCTGGAGTAGCCAAGTAAGGCTTAGCTGATCGTATTACCACAGAGTCAACTTGAAGAATTATAACTTGACCCGATTTTAAATGCGGTCCTTTTTTGGCTATACATACATTTTCACAAAGAAACTGCCCAAGACTAACAATTGTAGATGTCTCTTCACAATAATTGTAATGGATAAAATACCAATTCAAATTGAATGGATTCAAAATAATGTTACTGCATGAATAGGGATTATAAATTTTACCTTTTTCATCCAGTAAATAATATTTAAGTATTTGAAAACTCTGTTTTAAATTGTCAAGTTGCAAATAGTTCGTTAGTAAGATCTGATTATGGGTTATTAAATGGGAAAATAAATCCAAATTAGAAATTGGAAAGCCTGTTCCTAAGGGGCCCAACGAATTACTAATTGGAATTAGGGGGTACTTTTTTATTGATTCTTTTATTACATTGGGAGATTTTACATCATTGAATGGACCTATTCGAAAACAATTGGATGATGACAAAAGTATCAAAGATTGAGATTCCTTATTTCGATTCAACAACGTATGAATAGTCCCTTGATTTGGATTAACGTATTCTTGAATGCTTGTCTTGGAATAGGAATGAATGTAAGAAAACGGATTGACATTAGCGCGATCTGATCCATTCTCAGAGATCAATCCTGCACCCGACAGATCGTTCCTTTTTCCGGTATACGAAATAGGTGACTTCGCTAAGTCGATTCTTAGAAAATCTCTAATCAAACCATTTGTCCTTATTTCAACAAAGGAAGCACAGGCCTTTTCGATTTTTTTGTCTTGGTCCCAATTCAACACTAAACAAGTCCGAACTAATTGAATACTTGTGTCCCAAATTTCAAGAATTGGGTCGTAATAAAGGATATAATTGACAACTCGAAGTTGTAGATTATCACTTTCCTGCAAGAGATCCGGCGGGAAAAGTCTTCCTAAATTTATACCGTCCGTTTTTTTATATGGGACTACAGGTTGAACCAAAACAAAATATTTTTTTTCATACCTGGAAAGTTTCATTCGTTGGATATAGAGCCAATTTTTCAATTTTTTGTATTCTTTGTAATTTTTTTTTCCGCCTCCTGGTGGTATCAATTGGAATGCCTTATTTGTCTTTCCAGGAAAATGGATATCTCCGGAAAAGATTATCAGTTTAATTTTTTCTGCTTTTTTCTTGACTCGAACCAATCCGCCTACCCGACTTCTTCTATTTAAAGTGATTTGCGTATCTACCCCAATAATACTATTGTGCCTTACCATTATGGACGAAGATTCGGCCAAAATGTGAACTTCCACGGGAATAAAAAAAAATGGATTTACTTCCTTTTGGTATTTTGGCCAAAATACCTTGACTCCTCGATACTCAATCAAATCCTCTTCGTTGACGATTGAATTAAGTTCTCTAGTCTCATATTTAGTAAGTCCCGAGCTCTTTCTTATATATCGAGGATCATCGAAATAAGCAAGAATACTATTTCTACGCAGAATACCATTTCTGGGGATTTCAATTGAGATACCTGAAGAAGGTATTAGTTGGTTCTCGCCTTCTTGAAGCGATTCTAGTGGGATGATGACTCTATTTCTTCGCCTCTTCGCCAATAAATCAGAATTCCCCTCGAGAATGGCCGTATTACAACGACCAGTACATGTCATTCTATTAAGTTCTGAATAATCGGGAATCCAATCTCCCTTTTTATTTTTACCAGAAAAATACGAACTAAAAAATTTGTGTCTCGCTTGATTATTAGTTACTGAGGGGTTAGAAATATATCTTTGCTTAACAGAAATAGAATAAGCGTTCATTTGATCTTGATCCTTGTGGATCAAACAGGGTCCTAGACTGGATCTCCAGGGCTCCCCTAATAATATCCATAAATGACTTGTTTTTGGTAAGAGATGAATATTACCATATGTAAATTCAGGTGCATGGTACACATCGGTATTCCAGTGCATTTCGCCCTCTGAGTCAGAATAAATATGTTTTCGAACCTTCTCTTTCAAATTCAAAGTGGATGTTCTCGCGCGAATCTCAGCAATGACTTGTTCTGATTCTACATATTGATCGTTTTGAACTAAAAGAAAACTTTTGGGCGGAATACACACATTGTGTATAATATCTTCACTCTCGATAGTTACATACAAGTCTCTAGAACATAGAAAAGCAGGATGTCCATGACGTGTACGTGTCGGATGAACTAAATCCTCATTGAATTTTATTTTTCCATTAGAAGGGGCTCGCACATGTTCTGCAGTACCCCCTGTGAATACTCCGCCGGTATGAAAAGTTCTTAATGTTAATTGAGTGCCCGGTTCTCCAATAGATTGACCTGCAATAATACCTACAGCTTCTCCCAATTCGACCAGGTCGTCATGAGCTGGACTCCGGCCATAACATAATTGACAAATCCAAGATGTACTCCTACAAGTAAAGGGGGTTCGAATAGAGATTGGTTGTGCTCTAAAAGTGATGAATCTATTGACAAGTCCAATCCCAATATCTTGATTTCTAGTAGCAATGCATCGCGAACCTATATATATATCATCTGCTAATACACGCCCAATTAATGTTTGGATAAAAATCCTGTCTGCCATCATTCCATTTCGAGGACTTACAGAAATACCTCGAACGGTGCCACAATCTGTTCGACGTACAACAATGTGTTGAACTACTTCAACAAGTCTGCGCGTGAGATATCCTGCATCTGATGTTCGGATAGCGGTATCCACAACTCCTTTACGGGCTCCGTAGCAAGAAATAATATATTCTGTTAAAGAGAGCCCTTCGCGTAAATTGCTTTGAATGGGTAAATCAATCATTTGCCCTTGGGGATCCGACATTAATCCTCTCATACCTACTAATTGATGTACCTGAGATGCATTTCCTCTGGCTCCCGAAAAAGACATTATATGAACTGGATTAAAAGGATCGGTCATCCGAAAATTTGGATTCATTTCTTGTCGCAAATATTCACTTGTGGCATACCATATCTCGATCGATTGACGTAATTTTTCTACCGCGTGTACATTCCCATAATGATGGTGTTTTTCCAAAATAAAACTTTGTTGTTCAGCGTCTTGAACTAGCCATCTTTTAGAAGGTATTGTTAAAAGATCATCAATTCCTAATGAAATGGATGCGGCGGTAGCTTGTCGGAAACCCAGAGTCTTTACTTGATCCAGGATATGTGATGTATATCCTATTCCATAGTGATCAATAAATCGACTAATAAGTCGTTTCATGGCAGTTCCGTCTATCACTTTATTGTGAAAGACCTGAGTGGGCCGTTCTGCCATCAGTACCTCCATATTGCGCTGAGTAGAATTTGACAATGGGTTTGAGTCAGTGATTGGAAAACTTCCTTTTCTAGATCTTGATTCATGTATAAATTCCGCAATTATGGTCCTAGTTAACCCGGCGAGACTCGAATTCCCGCGGGTAGAGAATTACAACAGCCCTGCCAAAACCCCTGTATGGCTTCTTCTATTTCTCGATAAAGAGAAATATGACCAAGAGTGGTTCGAATATATATATATATAATTTCCCTTTTTATACTTCTTACTATTAGATAGTGTCCATAAATCTCATAATAGGTACCCAAAGATTCATAGTGAATTTCGATGGGAGCTTCTCTTGCAGCAATAACGCGTTGATCTAGTCGCCACCGCAGCCACAAAGCACTACCTAAATTGATTCGTTTTTGCCGATAAGCCCCAATTGCATCATAGGCATTACAAAAAAAGGGTTCTTTTTTTTTTGTATACTTATAGTTATTATTTTCATTTTGATAGTTTCTACGATTACATGGATTATACCTATTTACACAAATACCCCGACGATTACCACTCGTTAAGACATATAGTCCACTAAGCATATCTTGAGTTGGTGCAGAAATGGGATCTCCAATAGTTGGAGACAAAAGATTCATATGAGAAAACATAAGTAAACGTGCCTCTGCTTGAGCCTCCAAAGATAAAGGCACATGAACAGCCATTTGATCCCCGTCAAAGTCTGCATTAAAGCCCTTACAAACTAATGGATGTAAACAAATAGCACGTCCTTCCACTAAAACAGGGAGAAATGCCTGTATGCCTAATCTATGCAGAGTAGGCGCTCTATTCAGCAATACAGGATGGTCATCCAGAATTTCCTGAAGTATTTCCCATACAATCGGTTTTTTTTTTCGAATTTGACTCTTAGCAACTCCTATGTTTGAAGCAAGATGTTTTCTAATTAGGTCACGAATTACAAATGCCTGGAAAAGTTCTATTGCTATTTCGCGAGGCAACCCACATCGATGTAAGGAAAGTGAAGGGCCCACGACAATCACAGACCGTCCTGAATAATCGACCCGTTTACCAAGCAGAGTCTCGCGAACTCTTCCTTCTTTGCCTTCAATTACATCTGAAAGCGACTTGTAAACTCTATTATGATCGTCCCTCATTGGTTGTCCGCAGATTCCATTATCAAGAAGTGCATCCACGGCTTCTTGTAGCAATTTTTCCTGAGATATTATTAATTCTTCTGGCGTAGCTATACTTGTTGTTAATAGATCTGTAAGAGTATTATTCCGATATATAATTCTTCTATAGATTTCATTAATATCCGAGGTCACTAGTTTATCCTCATCTATATGATAGATTGGTCTCAACTCAGGAGGAAGAACTGGTAATAGACACAAAACCATCCATTTTGGTTCTATATTTGTTCGAATAAAATGCTTAGCCAATTCCATGCGTCGAAGCAAAAAATCTTTTCTTCTTCCAACTTTTCGATCTTCCCATTCGTTCCCCGTGGGTTCTTCTTCCTCCAATTCTTTCCATTCTACCAATGAATAATCTATAATACTTCGTAAATCTAGATTGGCTAATTGTTGTCTGATAGAACCTCCCCCGGTAGACATCTCTCGATTTCGAAATG